AGAAAGCACAGTATGAACAAAAAATAAGAAATAAATAGGAAACAAAAAAGAAAAGGTAGCCCAATCTCATTTTCTTCTTTACCATACATGTATACCCATCTACAAAAATGGAGATGTATATCTATATACCTGGATGAAATGAATAAGTATGTCTGATGCTCTAGGCTATTAACGAATATGTATCCCGATCCGTCTAGATTAATTTGTAGAATATCTATATGATATATTATTCACGTGTCAGGAACCAGATTTGAACTGGTGACACGAGGATTTTCAGTCCTCTGCTCTACCAACTGAGCTATCCCGACCCTTTCCCGCGCATCATCCTAGTAGAGTCCTTGTATCTATTTTATGTCAATTAAAGGGACTAAAAAAGTATTAAATTTTAAAATCTTACCCAGTCAAAAAATTTCTTAGATCTTCACTTTCTTTGTAAGTGTAAGGATAATGATATAGACTGTTAATGATTCAATAATGTAAATTCCTTTTTCATATATGTTTATTTGTACGGGCTATCCAAAAGACTTGGGAAAAAATCCAAAGATTTTTGTTCGGATCTATTTATGAAAGAATAGAGTGAATGAGAAAGATAGTGAAGTTTGTTTTGTTTGAAGTACTGATGAAAAAAAAAAAGAGACTAACTATTTAGGATTAGGAGATAAAATGGTATTTTTATTAGGGATAGAGGGACTTGAACCCTCACGATTTCTAAAGTCGACGGATTTTCCTCTTACTATAAATTTCATTGTTGTCGGTATTGACATGTAGAACGGGACTCTCTCTTTATTCTCGTCCGATTAATCCGTTTTTAAAAAGATCTATCAGACTCTTGAATGAATGATTTGATCAATGAATATTCGATTCTTACTTCAACTTCGATTTCGATTGAAGTGAATTCACAATAATTATTCATTTTTTCATATACACATACATATACATATAATATATATAATATAATAAATTTGAATTTTTTGCTATGTCAGTATGTATATGTACAGGTATATAGGGCAATCCTTTCTCTAATTTCGATAGAGGGATTCCAGCTACCAACGTAACGCAATCAACTCCATTCGTTAGAACAGCTTCCATCGAGTCTCTGCACCTATCCTTTTTTTGAGTCTAGTTTGTTTTCGCAAAATCAAGATTTGGCTCAGGATTGCCCATTTTTAATTCCAGGGTTTCTCTGAATTTGGAAGTTACCACTTAGCAGGTTTCCATACCAAGGCTCAATCCAATCAAGTCCGTAGCGTCTACCAATTTCGCCATATCCCCCCCCCTCCCTTGAAATCGGGATCTAGTTGTAATTCCATCTACCTCTTTTTCGACCCGTTGAATTCATGATTTCCATATCGAAAAAGTGTATTCTGCTATTTTTTTTTGCCATCCGCTATCATTTCATCTTTATTGGATGAACCATATTTGTAATGATTCTATCATTGATGTATCTGCAATTCAATATGGATAGATATATCTTACATATATATGTCTCTCCCCTTTTTATTTTTACAGCGCGATTTGGAATACTGGAACGGTCGATATTTATTCTTTTTTTTCGTCCTATCTTCTACTTTTCCAAATGCAGCCGGAGGAATGTCTCATTCTAATTTGGATTGTATCTTTATCCTTATCTTCTTTTTCTTATCTTAAGGACGATCCACATATACATATATAGTAAGAATCTAATATAATTAAAATTAAGCTATAACTTTAACTTTTATAAGATATAAGAAATAATTCGATTTTTTCTAATCATAATTTCAAATTTGATTTGATATAATCATGAAAAATGAAGTCTATTTTTCTATTATTATAGAGTATAGAAATATAGATGAAATATAGATATCCATTATTTGATTTTTTGTATAGAAATTTACAATAAATAATAAATATAAGTAAAATGTATAATGATAGAATAAAAAAAAAAATTCTATTTCGTCATATGTCATATATATGACATATAATAATTAATATATAATTATATATTAATTTTAATTAAATTATAATAAATAAAGAAAAATAGGTTATATTATATTATATTAGTTATAATCTTAAGTATATACAACTAGTTTCTAGTTGGTATACAACTAGAAACTATTTAGTTAATAGCAAATTAATAGCTAAGATCCAGTAGGTTATTGAATTACTATAACTATAACAGTAACAGTATTTCTGTTATGTGAGCCCGCTTAGCTCAGAGGTTAGAGCATCGCATTTGTAATGCGATGGTCATCGGTTCGATTCCGATAGCCGGCTTTGTCTCTATCTATTTTTTCCATGATGATGTCTCCTCTCCTTTCTCCAAATGTCGGGTCGCCGATCTATTATGTTTATGTCGTGGTAACTTGCAACTATGAATAAAAAATGGATTGGAGCAATTAGGTCTCTACAGAACAGAACAGAACAAATCATAAAACGGAGCCTTAACTTCCTATATCTACAAAACAAAAAATCCGGAGATTGATATAATTCATTTTATTCTACTTTGTAGTAGAATAGTAGATTTAGCTTTGTTTATTCTTTAGTTCAGTCTTAATTTCTATTTTTTCCGTAAAATTTCATTCAATAAAAAAAAGGAGTCTTTATTTTATGTCTCGTTACCGAGGACCTCGTTTCAAAAAAATACGCCGTCTGGGGGCTTTACCGGGACTAACTAGTAAAAGGCCTAGCTCTGGAAGTGATCTTAAAAACCAATTGCGTTCTGGGAAAAGATCTCAATATCGTATTCGTCTAGAAGAAAAACAGAAATTGCGTTTTCATTATGGTCTGACAGAGCGACAATTACTTAGATATGTGCATATCGCCGGAAAAGCAAAAGGGTCAACGGGTCAGGTTTTACTACAATTACTTGAGATGCGTTTGGATAATATACTTTTTCGGTTGGGTATGGCTACGACCATACCTGGAGCAAGGCAATTAGTTAACCATAAACATATTTTAGTTAATGGTCGTATAGTGGATATACCAAGTTATCGTTGCAAACCCCGAGATATTATTACCATAAAGGATAAACAAAAATCAAAAGCTCTGATTCAAAATTATATTGCTTCATCCCCTCCCCAGGAATTGCCAAAACATTTGACTATTGACTCATTCCAATATAAAGGATTTGTAAATAAAATAATAGATAGTAAATGGATCGGTTTGAAAATAAATGAGTTGTTAGTCGTAGAATATTATTCCCGTCAAACTTGAACCTAACGAAAATAACAAAGAAAGGTTGAAACCCCCTTTCGACAAAGTGACAAAGTAAAGTAAATAGATCTAAGGGCTTTGACTCACATTTGTCCTATTTACGTATCACAAACGTATAGTAGGATTTTCAATTCTTTTTCGCTCTTTCCGATATTTGTATTTTATGTACCGCAGTACTTAAGAATATAAAATCTCTTCTCTATCAAATAAAGTCTTAGTCTTACTGTTAGAATAAGGTTATCAATTGTTATTTGATTTGATACATTGTGGTCGGTAACGTTGGTGAATTAACAGAAACGGAAAGAGAGGGATTCGAACCCTCGGTAAACAAAAGCCTACATAGCAGTTCCAATGCTACGCCTTGAACCACTCGGCCATCTCTCCTACATAATCTTATTATTGACCGGAAACCGAGTGAATAGCGGGTTATTCATTTCATATTATTGCAGTACAATACGACCAACCAATGGTTCCATAGGAATCAAAAATCCCTTTACAATTTGATATTTCTCAATAACTTCTCTTATCAGCTAACCCATAGATCTATTACAAATTCATGAATCGCCCGTGGATTTTTCTATTTCAATTGTATGGTGTATACACATTATGCAAATAAAACGTACGGTTACTCTACTTTTTTTATCATGGAATGATTTTTCCATCCCCCTTTTTTATCCTTTTTCCTCTTTGGATCATAACCAAATCAAAACTTCTCAAGTTATCATAATCTGCAGTAAAATAAAGTCCTTGGTTATTCAACTTAGATGAAATAATAATAGTAATAGTTCCGTTCATTAGTATACTACTAAATTTTCCAATCCGATTCACATATTTCCTATCTATCCTTGCCCCAAAAGGGACAATTTGAGTGGAAGGTCCACATCTTTTTTTTGTTTTCATTAGAATTAGTTAGTCTGTTTTTATGTTATTTTGTACTGTACAATTCCTTTGTTTGTGGGATCATTTTCCCCGAGTCGGGGGGTAATGATAAGAATTATAGAATGGATTGCTAATTATGCCTAGATCTCGGATAAATGGAAATTTTATTGATAAGACCTCTTCAATTGTAGCCAATATCTTATTACGAATAATTCCGACAACTTTGGGAGAAAAAAAGGCATTTACCTATTACAGAGATGGTGCGATTTGATTCTTTTTTCTTGTTTTTTTAGCCCTCACTCAGTCTTATGAGAAATAGACGTGGGTCAAGATAGAAAGAAATGAAATAAACAAACCTACACTCGATGAAGGTGAAGTTTGGAGATAGAACAATTCCTTCTGTCGTGTATCCTCGATTTATGCAGCCTCAGATGCTTCATCTGTCGATTTTAGTATTGAGCGAAAGGTTACACCTATAGGTTCTGTATTGCAGGTCAATCCTACTCCACTAGTACCAATAGGCGGCATAGGGGAAGAAGCACTACACCTAGAAATCAACAGCATGAAAACTTTGTTATATTATAAATTACCCTTTTCCTTATCGGTATCGGGACTAAGAAGAATGGTTGGGACAACAAACATCCATCTCGTTCGTACTTTGGATACCCGTATAACCATCAAAGATCGTTGAAGTGACTAATTCCCGGAAATAGGAGGCGTTGAGGACAAAGAAATTGTTGGAGTTACCATTTCTATCTAGCACTAATAGGGTTGGTGTTAAGAAAAAACAAACCTCTTGCGGGAAGGCTGGCTAGAAATTTCTAGTAAAAATACTAGCCCCTGTCAGTTCATAATGAGAATAGTGAAATTTTGATTACATGGATTATTCCCCTCAGTACTATGCATAGAAGGGAGGAGCCGTATGAGAT